TCGTCCATTACGATATATAAAAAATAAGAAATTAGAAAATGCTTTACGCAATGAAATGTCACAATTTTTTTTTTTTACATGTACAAGTGATGGGAAACAAATAATATCCTTTACATATCCGCCCAGTTTATCGACTTTTTCGGAAATGCTAGAACAAAGAATTTCTTTATACATAATAGAAAAACTATACGACGAAGATCTTTATAATTCTTGGATTTATACTAATGAAAAAAAAAAGTGCAATTTGAACAATGAATTGAAAAGACGAATCCAAATTCTAGAAAAAAATGAGGGATCCTCTAGTCTGGATATGCTTGAAAAAAGAACCATATTATGTGATGATGAAAAAAAAAAAAAATGCTTGCCAAAAGCATATGATCCTTTTTTCAACGGACCATATCGAGGAACGAGAAAAGAATTAGATTCATGTGTAATCATGAATACTTATACAGATACAGAAGATTTAGTAGAATTTTTTTTTCTAAATAAGATTCATGATCTACTTATTAATGATTCCGTAGAACTCCAACGTCAATCATTTTTGAATTCTAAAGAAGAAAAAGGAATTGATTCAGAAAGTCAAGCAAAATATTTGCAATTTGTATTTGATGTAATTACAACACATACAAAAGATCAAAAAACAATGAAAAAAAAATCTATTGGAATTAGAATAGAAGAAGTCAGTAAAAAGGTTTCTCGATGGTCATACAAATTAACCGAGAAATTGGAAGAAGAGGAAGAAGAAAATGGAGAAGAATTGGAGGAAGACGATTATGAGATTCATTCAAGAAGAGCCAAACTTGTGATAATTTATAACGATAATGATCAGAATACCAATTCTATTTCTAGTATTCAGAATACTAGTAACAATGATAAAAACGATGATCCAATGGAAGAGGGAGAGGTGGCTTTGATACGTTACTCACAACAATCGGATTTTCGTCGCAATCTAATCAAAGGATCCATGCGCGCTCAAAGACGTAAAACAGTTATTTGGGACCTCTTTCAAGTAAATGTACATTCCCCACTTTTTTTGGATCGTCTAGACAAAATGTTTTTTTTTTCGTCTTTTGATATCAACGAAATGAAGAATCTAATTTTTAGGAATTGGATGGGCAGAAAACAAGAATCAGAATTAAAAATTTCCTATTTTGAAAATGACGATAAAAAAGAAGAAAAGAAGAAAGAGGAAAAAAGATATAAAAACGAACAGATAGAAATATCAGAAGCTTGGGATGCTTTTATATTTACTCAAGTAATAAGAAGTTTGATGTTAATAACCCAATCTTTTCTTAGAAAATACATTCTATTGCCTTCATTAATAATAGCCAAAAACCTTTTCCGTATGTTATTATTCCAAATTCCCGAGTGGGACGAGGATTTTAAGGAATGGAATAGAGAAATCCATATTAAATGCACCTATAATGGTGTTCAATTATCAGAAACAGAATTTCCCCAAGATTGGTTAATAGATGGTATTCAGATAAAGATTCTATATCCTTTCTGTCTAAAACCTTGGAGAAAATCTAAGGCACAATCTCATCATAGAGATCTAATGAAAAAAAAAGAGAAAAAAACAAATTTTTGTTTTTTAACAGTCTGGGGAATGGAAGCGGAACTTCCCTTTGGTTCTCCCCGAAAACGACCTTTTTTTTTTGAACCTATTTATAAAGAACTCCAAAAAAGAAAAAAAAAGGTGAAAAATAAATTTTCAAAAGTTTTAAAATCTTTAAATAAAATAAATAAAAAAATAAAATCCTTTCTAAAAATTCTAAAAGAAAAAACAAAAGGGGTCGTTCAAATTATCAAACTAATAATGAAAAAACTGGAGAAAGTAAATCCAATTTTATTATTTAAATTAAGTAAAGAAAAAGTATATGAACCAAACGAAAACAAAAAAGATTTCAAAAGAAATAATAATATTCTTCGCGAATCGTCCGTAATAGAAAAAAGAATGAAAGACCTTTCTGATAAGACAATCAAAATAAGGAATCAAATTGAACAAATCGCAAAAGACAAGAAAAAAAAAGAAATAGTTCTAATTTCTGATAATAAAGGATCGGGATCACAGAAACATATTTTGAAAATATTAAAAAGGAAAAATATCCGATTAATGCGTAAATCACACTACTTTATCAAATCATTCATTGAAAAAATATACATAGATATTTTGCTATGTACCATTACCGTTTCTAAGATAAATGCACAACTTTTCTTTGAATCAACAAAAAAGATCTTTACTAAATCCATTTACAACAATGAAATAAATCAAGAACAAGAAGGAATTGATGAAACAAATAAAAATACAATGAATTTTCTTTTGACTATAAAAAAATTCAAATCGTTTTCAAATACTGATAATACTACGAATAGCAATCAAAATTCCAATACTTATTGGAACTTATCTTCCCTGTCCCAAGCATATGTTTTTTACAAAATATCACAAAACCAATTACTTAATAAGCATCAATTGAGACCTGTACTTAAATATCAAGGGAGCTATCCTTTTTTTAAGGATAATTTAAAAGACTATTGTATGATACATGGAATATTTAACTCACATAATAAAATTCATACGTATGTAATGAACAAATGGAAAAATTGGTTAAAAGGTCATTATCAATACGATTTATCTCAAAAAAAAAGGTCTCCATTAGTACCTAAAGAATGGCGAAATAGAATCAATAAACATCGTATGATTCAAAACAAGGAATCAAACCAATTGGATTTATATAAAAAATACCAATTTATTTATTCCATGAAAAAAGATGACTATGCAGCAAATTCATTTATGAGTCAAAAAGACAAATGGAAAAAACATTACAGATATGATCTTTTCTCATATAAATACATAAACCTTCCTAATTTATACATTTCTGGATCAACATTAGAAATAAACGGGGACCAAGAAATTCTATCTCATTTCAATATATCGAAACCTGAATCATTTTATGTATTGGTAAGTATACCTAGTAATAATTATCTAGAAAAAGGATATCTTATTGATAGGAATACAAATTTGGATAGAAAATATCTTGATTGTAGAATTCTTCATCTTTGTTTTCTAAATAATATTGAGATCTGGACCGATGTACATATTGGTATCAAGATTCAGAAAGATACTAAAAATGAAATTAAGAATTTCAAAAAAATGGAAAAAAAAGATCTTTTTTTTCCTACAATTCATCAAGAGATCAAACCATGCAATCAAAAAAGAAACTTTTTTGATTGCATGGGAATGAATAAAGAAAGGTTCTATGATACCGCATCAAATCATGATACTATATCCAATCTAGAAACTTGGTTCTTCCCAGAATTTGTGCTACTTTTTGATGTATATAAAATTAAACCTTGGATCATCCCAATCAAATCACTCTTTTTTCATTTTTCTATAAATGAAAAAAGTAAAAGCATTAACGTAAATCCAAAGAAATCATCTAATAAAAAAAAAGATCGTGAATTAGGAAATTCCAAGCAGGAAGAGAATGAACAACAGGTCCAAGGAAATCTTGTATGGAATCTACGAAAAATAAAAAAAGAAAATCAAAAAACTGTTGAAGAAGATTACGCAAGATTAGAAATGAAAAAGGTTCTAAAAAAGAAACAATATAAGAGCAAGAATGAAATGGAACTAGATTTCTTTTTGAAAAAATATTTACTTTTTCAACTAAGATGGGCTGATCCCTTGAAGAAAGAAATAATGAAAAATATCAGGATATATTGTCTCCTACTTAGACTAAGAAATCCAAAGGAAATTGCTATATCTTCGATTCAAAGAGGTGAAATAAATATAGATGAAATGCTGATTCAAAAGGACCTAGTTCTTGCAGAATTGATAAGAAAGGGAATATTTATTATTGAACCAATTTGTCTATCTATACAAAGGAAAGGAAAATATATTATATATCAAACTATGGATATTTCATTGGTCGATAAGAAAAAGCATCAAACAAAGAAAAAATACACAAAAAAAAGATATATTGAGAAAGGGGGGTTTGAAAAATCCATTGCACGACACAGCAACATATTTTTGAGTGGAGACAAAAATCATTATGATTTACTTGTTCCTGAAAATATTCTATCTCCCAGACGTCGTAGAGAATTTCGAATTCGAATTTGTTTCAATTCCCGGAATTTTCATGTTGTGGATAGAAATACAAGATTTTGCAATGAAAACAAAATAAGAAACTGTGGACAATTTTTGAATGAGAACAAACATATTAATACAGATAGAAAAGATTTCATGAAATTCAAATTGTTTCTTTGGCCCAATTTTCGATTAGAAGATGTAGCTTGTATGAATCGCTATTGGTTTGATACCAATAACAGCAGTCGTTTCAGTATGTCAAGAATACATATGTATTCACAATTGAGAATGAATTCAATTCCAATGAAAAATGAAAAAAATCTATAGTGGATTTCCTACATATCGTGTAACATATTTGGTAGATTCATAGATGAAAGCCGAAACATATACACTGTGTAACATTCTACTACATGATGCTGATTTCATAGTGTAATTTCATAGTGTATCAATTTTCATTAGGAATAACGGAATCCTTTTAAGTCAAATAAAAAGAAATTGTTTTCTTTTGTGAATACATATATGTTTTGTATATTTGGATCAAATATACAAAACATAGAAACATAAACCACATAAAGAAAAAACAAAGTAGTATATGAATGAAATCCAATTTTGATGTATACTAGATGAAAATAACTGACATAAGAAATATTATTATTTTTCCTGATCCGTAAAATTCACAGAAAAGAAAGATAGAAATCTTAATTTATGGTCAAAAATTCATTCATCTCAGTTATTACACAAGAAGAAAAAGAAGAAAATAGTGGGTCTGTTGAATTTCAAGTATTCCATTTCACCAGTAAGATACGGAGACTTACTTCACATTTAGAATTGCACAAAAGAGATTTTTTATCGCAAAGAGGTCTACGAAGAATTCTGGGAAAACGTCAACGATTATTGACTTATTTGTCAAAGAAAAAGAAAGTGCGTTATAAGAAATTAATGGATCAGTTAGATATTCGGGAACCAAAAACTCGTTAATTAAATTGGAATTTCTTATTATTTTATTCTTATTATCATTATCCTTGTTATTTTTTATTTTTTTCATTCTTTTCTTATTTTATTAGTTTCAGTTATTATTTTTTTTATATTTTTCATTTTCATAATCTAATGAAATAATGAATTAAGGAAAAAAATATGACTGTACCGGCTACAAGAAAAAATTTCATAATAGTCAATATGGGTCCTCACCACCCATCAATGCATGGTGTTCTTCGGCTGATCGTTACTCTGGATGGTGAAGATGTTATTGACTGTGAACCTATATTGGGCTATTTACACAGAGGGATGGAAAAAAATAGCGGAGAACCAAACAATTATACAATATTTGCCTTATGTAACATGTTGGGATTATTTAGCTACTATGTTCACAGAAGCAATAACAGTAAATGCACCAGAACGATTGGAAAGTGTTCAAGTGCCTAAAAGGGCCAGTTATATTAGAGTTATTATGCTGGAGCTGAGCCGTATAGCCTCCCATTTGTTATGGCTTGGCCCTTTTATGGCCAATATTGGTACACAGACTCCCTTTTTCTATATTTTAAGAGAGAGGGAATGAATATATGATCTATTCGAAGCCGCCACAGGTATGCGGATGATGCATAATTCTTTCCGCATCGGAGGAGTAGCTGCGGATTTACCTTATGGCTGGATAGATAAATGTTTTGATTTCTGTGATTCTTTTTTAACAGAAGTTGTTGAGTATCAAAAGCTCATTACGCGAAATCCCATCTTTTTGGAACGAGTTGAAGGAGTGGGCATTATTGGTGGGGAGGAGACAATAAATTGGGGTTTATCAGGACCAATGTTACGAGCTTCTGGAATCCAATGGGATCTTCGTAAAGTTGATCGCTATGAGTGTTACAATAAATTTGATTGGGAAGTCAAATGGCAAAAAGAAGGCGATACATTAGCTCGTTATTTAGTAAGAATCGGTGAAATGCAAGAATCCATAAAAATCATTCAACCGGCTCTAGAAGGAATTCCTGGAGGACCTTATGAAAATTTAGAAAACCGGCGTTTTCATAGGACAAAGGATTCCGAATGGAATAATTTTGAATATAGATTTATTACTAAAAAACTTTCACCCAATTTTGAATTGTTAAAACAAGAACTTTATGTAAGGATAGAGGCCCCAAAAGGAGAATTAGGAATTTCTTTAATAGGAGATAGTAGTGTTTTCCCCTGGAGATGGAAAATTCGTCCACCCGGTTTCATCAATTTGCAAATTCTTCCCCAGCTAGTTAAAAGAATGAAATTGGCTGATATAATGACGATACTAGGTAGTATAGATATCATTATGGGAGAAGTTGATCGTTGAAATGATAATTGATACGACAGAAGTACAAACTATTAATTCTTTTTATAGATTAGAATCCTTAAAAGAAGTCTATGAATTCATATGGATTTTTGTCCCCATTTTAATCCTTGTCTTAGGAATCACAATGGGGGTATTAGTCATTGTGTGGTTAGAAAGAAAGATATCTGCAGCAATACAACAACGTATTGGGCCTGAATATGCCGGCCCGTTAGGAATTCTTCAAGCTTTAGCGGATGGGACCAAACTACTTTTGAAGGAGGATCTTCTTCCATCTAGAGGTAATATTCGTTTATTTAGGGTCGGACCCTCTATAGGGTTTATATCAATTCTACTAAGTTATTTAGTAATTCCTTTTGGATATCACCTTGTTTTAGCTGATCTCAGTATAGGTGTTTTTTTATGGATTGCCTTTTCAAGTATTGTCCCCATTGGTCTTCTTATGTGAGGATATGGATCAAATAATAAGTATTCCTTTTCAGGCGGTCTACGAGCTGCAGCTCAATCGATTAGTTATGAAATACCATTAACTCTATGTGTGTTAGCAATATCTCTACGTGTGATTCGGTGGAACATGAACTCTTTTTTATCTATTTCTAGAAAATAGATAAAAAATGAATTGAGATTTCAATACTATAAAATAGAAATCTAATTTATAGAATTCAATATGTAAATATGAATATCAAAGAATAAAAGAAATATTTTTTTTTCATTAATGACTACTATCCCAGATACGTCATGGTCCGGAATTTTTCGGACTACAAGATCAAATCAGATTATAGAACAGGACTTAATAAGTAACGTTCAACAAATTGGGATTCATTTATCCACAGATTTTTATCTCCCTTTTGAACTCATTTCTATAATTCTTTTAGTTTCTTTGATAGGTGCAATTACTATGGCTCGTCAATAATAGAATTCTAATATAATAAGAAATAAGAACTTCCTTTTTTAAAATTAAAGAATGAAAATGGATTTAATCTATTTTGTTTCAATCTACTGTGAATATCTTCTTTTGTTATGTAATTCTTCTAGTCTAGTCAACTGAATCGGTTTCATTTTTGTTCATATTGAAATCAATCGAGATAGATGAGGGATTTATCAATGATGTTAGAGCATGTACTTTTTCTAAGTGTTTATTTATTTTCTATCGGTATCTATGGACTGATCACAAGCCGAAACATGGTTAGAGCACTTATGTGTCTTGAGCTTATACTGAATTCGGTGAATCTAAATCTTGTCACATTTTCCGATATATTTAATAGTCGGCAATTCAAAGGAGAAATCTTCTCAATCTTTGTTATAGCTATTGGGCTAGCTATTGTTTCGTCGATCCATCGTAACAGAAAATCAACTCGTATCAATCAATCGAATTTGCTGAATAATTAGTTAGAATTCTTCTATTTTCACATAGAAATCAAAACATAAGACTTTTAGATAGAATATTCTAAATAGAATCTAATAGAATTAGAATAATAAGATAATATAATATTAGAATATTTTTATTTTTCTTTCTTCTCTTTTTTCATATAGATTTATGATTTATAGTTACGAACTTATTCTATAACTAACCTAATAACAAACGTATTTATCTGATATTCTGATATATAATATATCAGAATATCCTTAATTTAATTCTATTTCTATATAATAGAAAGATAGGAAAATTCACATGAATTGAATTTGTAAACTCATATTTAATGATTATTGAAATGGAAATCAAAGTATCTTGGCCCTTTCTCATAAACAGATTAGAAAATCTATTGATTCTTCAAATTTTGATAAATCATTGATTCGTCTGGTGTCTACAATAGAAAATCTATGATTTATTTCATTTTCTTATCTTATTTTACCAGATCGAAAATCTTTTGTGTTCAAAACTGGAATTTATAGACCCAATGTCACATTCAGTAAAGATTTATGATACATGTATAGGATGTACCCAATGTGTTCGAGCTTGCCCCACGGATGTATTGGAAATGATACCTTGGGACGGATGTAAAGCTAAGCAAATTGCTTCTGCGCCAAGAACCGAGGATTGTGTAGGTTGTAAAAGATGTGAATCCGCTTGTCCAACGGATTTTTTGAGTGTCCGTGTTTATTTATGGCATGAAACAACTCGCAGCATGGGTCTTTCTTATTGATATGTGACAAAAAACTCCACTTGAATCATTTGATTCCTCTTTACCGACAAAACCTCGTGCTCGGGAGAAGAATAATCTATTTTCTTTTCTCGAGTACGGACTTTTCTGGTCTAATTTTATCTTGTCTTTATCACGAGTTCTTTTCCTTGGTTAAAAATACTTCTTGTTTTGCCCATATTCGCGGGTTCTTCAATTGTCTTTTTCCCTCATAAGGGAAATAAAGTGTATAGGTGGTATACTCTATGTATATGTATCCTAGAGCTCCTTCTAATGACCTATGTATTTTGTTATCATTTCCAATTGGACGATCCATTAATCCAATTGAAGGAGGATTATAAATGGATCAATCTTTTTGATTTTCACTGGAGACTGGGAACCGATGGACTTTCCATAGGACCCATTTTACTGACAGGATTTATCACTACTTTAGCTACTTTAGCAGCTTGGCCAGTTACTCGAAATCCGCGATTCTTCTATTTCTTGATGTTAGCAATGTATAGTGGCCAAATAGGATCATTTTCTTCTCGAGACCTTTTCCTTTTTTTCATCATGTGGGAATTAGAATTAATTCCTGTTTACTTACTTTTATCCATGTGGGGAGGAAAAAAACGCCTGTACTCGGCTACAAAGTTTATTTTGTGCACTGCCGGAGGTTCCATTTTTCTCTTAATAGGAGTTCTAGGTATGGGTTTATATGGTTCCAATGAACCAACATTAGATTTAGAAAAATTAGCTAATCAATCGTATCTTGCAGCATTGGAAATAATACTCTATTTTGGTTTTCTTATTGCTTATGCTGTCAAATCGCCGATGATACCCCTACATACATGGTTACCAGATACCCACAGGGAAGCACATTACAGTACATGTATGCTTTTAGCTGGAATATTATTAAAGATGGGAGCATATGGATTGATTCGGATCAATATGGAATTATTAGCTCACGCTCATTCTAGATTATCTCCCTGGTTGGTGATAGTAGAAATAATACAAATCATTTATGCAGCTTCAACTTCTCTTGGTCAACGCAATTAAAAAAAAAACGTATTGCCTATTCTTCCGTATCTCACATGGGTTTCATAATTATAGGAATTGGTTTTTATCCTGATTTCGTTCTCCCGTTATCGGTTTACAAGGTACAAGTTCTATTATCTAATTTATCTAATTATTTTTATAGATACTAATTCTTTTTTTAGATTCAATACTAAATTTCATTAATTGGAAAGAAAGTCTTAGAATTCTTTGACTTTCATATTTTCACGATTCTTCGTTGTACAATGAAAAAAAAAGGGAAGGGTGAATTATAATTGTAATGAGATACATCTAAAGTTTTTGAGAACCTTTTGAATAATTCCTCTATTTAAACGGTTCTCAAAAACTCGCACAAATTTTCATTGCATTGTGTATCAGACGATTTTTTTATGTATTCTTCATGTATTTTCTTTTATTCAATTATAGATTCATTGGAATGAACCATAACTATGGAACCCAATTCCTAAAATATTGATCCCAAAATAGCATATCCAAATTAGGAGAAATCCTATAGAAGCTACAAATGCCGAATTTGTCCCTTGATCTTGCAATTTTGGATTTGTTCTAGTATGTAAATAAATTGCAAATATGGTCCAAGTAATAAATGCCCAAGTTTCCTTAGGGTCCCAATTCCAATAAGAACCCCATGCTTCATTAGCCCATACTGCTCCAGAAAGAATGCCTATGGTTAAAAAGGTAAACCCTAAACTAATGACACGATAACTCCAATAATCCAAACGCTGAATTAATTGATATTTGTAAAAATTTTGAAATGAGAAGAAAGAAGTATTTTTTAATACACTTCCTTTTTGGTTCAAATATTCCATATCACCAAAGAAAAACGACTTCCTTAAACTGAAAAAATTCTTGTTTTTCAAAAAAGAATCGATTCTTTTTTGAAATGTAATCACTATAAGAGCAACTGATAATAATGATCCGCATAAAAGAGCTGCATAGCTCAATAGCATCATACTGACATGCATCATTAACCACTGAGATTGTAGAGCAGGTACTAATATTGCGGGTTGATGCATTTCAGTTGAAAGACCTGACGTGGCGAAACCTTGGGTAAAAATGGCACTTGGTGCAGTTATTGCGCTTAAATCATTTTTATGATTCCCAAGATACGGAATCATATGAATAATGGATAAACTCCATGAAAGGAAGATTAATGATTCGTATAAATTACTTAAGGGAAAATGTCCCGAAGAAATCCAACGAATAACTAAAAACCCTGTTATAGAGAAAAAAGTAGCTATCATCCCTTTTTCTGACGAATTATGTAATCCTTCGATTTCGTAGACTAATAAGTTCATCAAATGAATCAGAATCACAATTGAGATGATCGAAAAGGAAATATGAGTTAATATATGTTCTAAGGTTGCAAATATCATAAAGAAGAGTCCCTTTTAAATAATTGAAATCGGGGAGGGGATTAAATAGAATCTAAAAGAGAATATTTAAAATATTCTCTTTTAGATTCTATTAGATCTATTGTGTCTATATTATTAATATGAATAATTCTTTATGCCGCCACTCGGACTCGAACCGAGATGCTCTAGCACTGCTTCCTAAGAGCAGCGTGTCTACCAATTTCACCATGGCGGCTTACCTTAAATAATCTTAAATAATAATAATATATAATATATATATATAGTAAATTCATGTTGAATTGTCGATATTCAATAGAGTTTAGGAAACAATGAAGAAAGATGCATTTTCATTCATCTGGAAATGTTAAATATAAAGAAAATATCAATAATACTTAATTAGTATCTTCGTAAGTTCAGTTTGAATAATCAACTTTTCCGTACTAGAAACTAGAAACCTAGCTCTTGTTTATCCAGAAGAGTCATAACTCAATAGTTTCGTTCTCAGTCGGGGTATAAAATTCATAATTCTTTTCTAACGATTTTGAGATCCAACACCTTAGTATAAAGTAGAATGAAATATTCAGATTCTTCCTTGTCTATCGTAATTGTGCTTTTCTATTTTGAAAAGCACAATTCATAGGAAAGAAAAAACCATTTCACGAATTCAATATCAATCAATAGAAATTGAAATAAATAGAATAAAATAGAACATAAACAATAAAAAGAAGAAAATAACTAAAATAGAATAGAATAGAATAGAGATATATAAAGACTATAAAAAATCGAAAAAAAATGCTAAAAAAGAATAAAATACACAATACTGAGTACTTTGAATCAAGTAGACAGAAAGATTCTTATTTTTCATATTACCTAGCTCTAACTAATATGAGAAGTGAAATACAAATATAATTTAGTAAAATTGAATCATTTGTCTTACAATTCAAAAATGGAAATTTGGAAGTTCTTTGAAACATGTCAATTAAGATTTTTCCAAGACTTTTTTTTGTCGCACAAAAAAACTTTTTGACTGTCCGGTGGAAACAGATTTAGCTAAAGAAAAAGCTTTTACTGCCTCTAAAGATCCTTTTTTTTTCCAAAGATTTCTACGAATATGCTTTTTTGACATAGAAGTACGTTTTTTTGGAACTGCCATTCAAAAGGTAGGTTACTACTTTTTATCGTTGTATGTGAAAGACATATATTGTTCAATAGAAATTACTCTTTATTAGTCATTATCTATACTTAATTCCATAAATTTCAAAAATCCCTCAAGAATATCATAACATACAAATAGAAAAAAATAATAAAAGAAAAGAAAAATATTCTAAAATGATTCTATTTTATATTTTAATAGACAAATAGATTTCTATTTTCTATCTTCATTCTGATATTTACATAATGTAATAATCATATACGTATTTTATATTTCTTGTTTTCTAAAGGAATATATACAAAAAGAATATACAAAATTAAAGTAATTTAATTTGAATATTTCTATTTATTAATAAATAGAAATATATATAATATACATAATACATACAAATCACAAA